GACTCCAGAAGATATTGATCGTAAATAAGAAGACTGTTTACGAAGAAAAAGGAATATATATTCGCATTCATATACATAAAAATTATGTAGGAACCAAAAGAATCTTTTCTTTATTTTTGAAAAGACGTAAATGGATTTTTTTGAAGTAATGAGACTATTCAAATTATGATATTCGTGAAAAATCAATCGCAATAAATGCAAAGAAGGAACATCTTTGATCCAGCATTGAAGGATTTGAACCAAGATTTCCAGATGGATGGGATAGGGTATTAGTAGATCCGACACATAATTTAAATGTGATAATTTATCCTCTAAAAAGGGAAATATTGAATGAATAGATCGTAAATTCTGAGATTTTGGTATTCTTTTTTCTTCAAGGGAGGATACTAATCGCGACGAGAATGAAATTTCCAGAATGACTCCAAAACCTTCTGATACCATTTGAGAATAAAAATGATAAGAAAAAGAATTCTTGTGCAGCGAAAATCCATTTTGGTTAGAATCATTCACCGAAGAAATCAAATATTTCTGTTGATACATTCGAGTAATTAAACGTTTCACAAGTACCAAACTAGATTTATTGTCATAACCGATAATTTCTACAGGTTCATAAAAAATCAAACTATTGAAGCTATGATAATGAGCAAGTGAGTAAATATACTCCTGAAGGAGTAGCGGATATAGGAAGTTTTGTTGCCAAAATCTCTCTTTTTTCAATCTAAATATCCTTGTAATTCTGCTATTTAAATACATTTCTACTTTAACCAAAAAAGAGAGGCATTTCTTGTGTTATGAAATGATACATAGTGCAATATGGTCAGAACGGCGTATGTGTATATGTTGTATATAGTCTATTTTTTCTCTTATAGTAAAATACTCTTTATAAGAAAATAGTAGAACTTCTAACTAGAAGAAATTAGAATATTAGATTAGAATAATAGAATAAGAATCTTATTCTTCTAATTATTCTAAAAGATAATTCTAATAATATAGTCTAGTATTATTATATACTATGTACTGTCTATACTTTTACTTTATAGTTTTTCTATTTTAAAGAATATAAAATAAGATAGACTTTTTTATAGACTTTTTCTACTTTTTAAACTTTTAGACTGTACTGTGATTAAAAATCATAAGAATAATCTAAGAAGTAAAAAATTATAGAATTATAGAAAAGTAAGAACAAAGAAAGAATATATACCCCGGAGACAAAGAGCCCAATCTACAGATCTTTTTCTTTTCCCTTTCTATTTAAATTATCTAATTTGATTTTATTTTACTTGTTAATATAACTAGTAATATAGGAATAATAATAAATAATATAGGAATAATAATAAAAGAAAGAAAATAACAATAAGAAAAAAGGGTAAAAATCTTTTATTTTTGCAACCCAATCACTCTTTTGACTTTGGAAATAAGAATTTTTTATCACTATACTTTTTCTTCTACACATCCGTCTACAATCCACAATAAAGAATAATTAGGATTAATAAAAAAAAGAATCAATGGTCTCACAAGAGACCCTTTTCCCACATCAGGCACTAATCTATTTTTAACGTATAATTAGTAATTTGATCGGGTAATCATTCAAATTAAGAAGGGAAGCTCGTTGCTTTTTTGTCTTACTCGAATTGGAGCCATAAGGCTCTATCCATTTATTCACTAGACCCAAAATACTTTACTGAACTTTAAAAATGTTCTAAAAAGAAAAATTCTTGTTCTATTTATATTATGAGTACTAGAATTTTTCTTTTTTTTTTCTATTATTCTATTAATATTTTTTTTTTATTTTTCTATTCTTTTTACGACATGCTCTTTTTTCCATTCATTACCTTTTTACCTTTCAGGATCAGTCGCGGTCTTATAAACTATACCAATAGTCTAGACGAATTTCTTCATCCAAATGTGTAAAAGATCACAGTCGCAATTAAAAGCCGAGTACTCTACCATTGAGTTAGCAACCCGGATCAATATGAAGTGTAGATATGATCGAAAGAAAAAAATTAAGCAAACTCATCCATTTTACTAAAATGAAGGAAAGAGCCAATAGGGAATGGGGATAAAAAGATCTATTTATATACAATCAAATTATATTGGTTTGATACGCCATTGTCAATATGAATGAACTTTTTAGAAAAAAAAATTCAAGAAATTCTATGGAAATTTGTGTTGGATTAGCACAACATAAAGAATAAAACTTTGAGTGGAAAAAAATAAGGAATAAGAAAAAGGTATAGATAGAAAAATAGCGGCTTTCTTTAATAAAAAAAAGAAAGATACAATACAAATACAAGAAGAAAGATTACCCCCCTTGTTGGGGGGTTCCACAAAAATAAGAAAAAGAAGAATAAAATAAGTATGAATAGAACAAGAAAAAAAGAAACTTTGAATAAAGAATTAAACAAAGATAGGTACTCTTTATCCTATACTTTTTTCTTCATGATTCTTGTTTTTCTTTTCTTTTTTTATCAAAAGAAATTCGAAATTCTTTAAAAAATTCTGTCTTGCTTAAAATATCATAAACAGTTTCTGTGGGTTGAGCACCTTTTTCAAGGAAATATAAGATAGCAGGAACATTTGAATAAGTTTGATTCTTTATCGGATCATAAAAACCCACTTTTCGAAGATCTCTTCCTTCTCTTCGGGATCGAACATCAATTGCAACGATTCGATAGATGGCTCATTGGGATAGATGTAGATAAAAGATGCCCCCCTAGAAACGTATAGGAAGTTTTCTCCTCATACGGCTCAAGAAAAAATGATTCTAATTTCTAGAATTTCTATTTCTATCTATATAGTATCTATATAGATAGAAATAGAAAGAGAAAGGGATCTATAAAGAATTAGACTGAAATTTGAGCCTTTTTTTTTTCCTTCTTTACAGAAAAATAAATTTCATTTATACTCCTAACTCAAGTTGGGTATTTTTAAAAGAGTTCAAAAGGAAATCCTTAAAATTTCTTGAGCTGTCTCTAACCTCTTTTTTTGTCTATTTTCAGATCTATTTTTTTTTACTCATTCTGATCCAATTGTTGAGACAAGTTAAAAAAGTGTTTCCTTGTTCCGGAATTTGTTGTCTTTTCTTTGTGCTTTTTTAAATCATTAGGTTTAGACATTACTTCGGTGATCTTTACTCCTTTTCAAAAAGGCAGCAACATACCTTTTGTTTTTTCTATGGAAAAGGGAAAAATCATTTTATTCCTTTGTGATACACTCTTGATCAAAACAGTTTTAAAATTTCGACAAATTTGGTTTTTTTTTCATTTCAAACTTGTTCAATTTTGAACCTCTCCATTTATCTATAATTTAGATATTGATGATATTTTTACAAAGTTGATCTAACTTATTGATTGTCACTAACCCTAGATTATTACCCCGATAAAAGAATCAATTCTTTTTGCTCGAGCTCCATCATATGCTATACCTTTTATATACCATTAGTATCTTTATTTAGCAACCCAAGACAAATTCAATCAGGTTCCTAGCAGAACAAATCATGTCGAGACAAGAGCATCTTTATTCGTATAGAAGATGGTGGATATCAGAATCCACAGCCAATCATGTCCTTCAAGTCGCACGTTGCTTTCTACCACATCGTTTCAAACGAAGTTTTACCATAACATCCCTATAATTTTCTTTTAATTTGGAACCATATGCAATTGATTCAATATGGAATCATGAATAGTCATTGGCTGAACCGATACATAAGAATCTACACTTATAGACTTATAGATTAAGTCTATACCCAGAAAGGATTTCACTTAAAATTACCTCCATATTTTCTCATATGAATAATATCACATAAAAAAACAAATCAGTTTTAAGCAAACTTATTTACATCTTCAACAAATCTTTCAGGATTGTCCATCAGAAATTCTTTTTCTTAAAAGAAAAAAGATTATAAACCTAAAAAAATTCTTTTGCTTTACTTTCATTCAGATGAAAAAGAAATCCCCATGAATGGATAAAAGTTTTTATTTAACTAAATATTTCAATGAAATATTCATAAATATTCAATTATAGTCAATTAGAGAATAATAAGATATTCTCAATAAGAAAAATATACAAAAAAATATACAAATAGACAATATATATTCTTATGTAATAATTATGTATTTATGTATGAATATATTCTAATCTAAATATATCCTAATATATTCATATTTTCTCATTTTTTCTTTATATTTATGAAATATAATTTTATGATTTGAATATTATGATTTACTTTTTTTTTTACCATCTCCAATTGAATCTGATTTTCATTTAATTTAAAACAGAGAGATAGTTTGAAAATAGAGTTTCTTTGTTTTCATTATTATCAAAGTATAAAAAGTCTCGTGTAAGGTAAGATCAAAGATAAAATCAGAATCCGAGGATTCTGATCTTTTCGCATCCATCTCCATCATAAAAAAAAAAACAAAGAATTGTTGAATTCAATTTTCAATTTCAATCGAAAATAATTTTTCGTTTCTGATGCGAACGATCTGGGACGGAAGGATTCGAACCTCCGAGTAACGGGACCAAAACCCGTTGCCTTACCGCTTGGCCACGCCCCATTTCTTTTTGGTCTAAGAAAAACTAAGATAAATATTTGTTATTCGTCAATAACCAACCTAAATAAATATAGGACATGTTGCCGCTAGGATTCAACATAATAGATATAGAATCAAAAAGATTAATTGATCATTACTTAGAATTCAATTAAGATATTCTATGAAAATAGAATTCCTTGTATTCTTATTTGATTGGATAATGTAAGGAAGGATTCTTGATTGGGGAGAAGTCAAAGAAAAATAAGAATTTCTTTCTTTTATCTGCCTTTTTTATTTTCAAATTTCCCTCAGAAAAACAACTCAATCCAATCTGATAATTTATTCTTCAATTTAATTTGAATCTTTAACTTTAAGAACAAGAAAATAATATTTGTTATGCTTAATATCTTTTGTTTAATTTGTATCTGTCTTAATTCTACCCTTTATTTGAGTAGTTTTTTCTTTGCCAAATTGCCCGAGGCTTATGCCTTTTTCAATCCAATCATAGACGTTATGCCAATTATCCCTGTACTCTTTTTTCTCTTAGCCTTTGTTTGGCAAGCTGCTGTAAGTTTCCGATAAAAATTGAATCTCTAATCTCTATTCAATTCATAATTTATTTGATAAAAAAAAAAGATGAGATTTTATTCTGAAAATCAATAAGATCATAAATAAGATTCAGATAAGTCTGGACATTAGGAACCCTCGATTCAAAAAGTTTGGTATTTTCTATTGAAATTCAATTTGAATATTGAATAAGGTAAGGAGGCGATGATCTTTATCTTTTCTTTAAAAAGCTAACCTGCTTATTTCTTTTGTTCTAACCTTTCCTTTATAAGATCCCATACCCCATAAAATTACTTAATTATAGAAATTATAGATATGAATATGGCAATAAATTTTTGGTAACGAAAAAATACGAATCTTATTACATTAGAAAAAAATTCATAAAAATAAATTTCAAAAAAACTTCTTTTTTTTTTCATCTTTAGAGCGATAGTATGTGTCGTAAAATAGGTGATCTATTTCCTTAAAAAAATGATCTTATCTTATCTTGGAGATTTGTAATGCTTACTCTTAAACTATTCGTTTACACAGTAGTAATATTCTTTGTTTCTCTATTCATCTTCGGATTCTTATCTAATGATCCGGGGCGTAATCCTGGGCGTGAAGAATAAAAAGAATAAAAAAAGAGATGAGATTCATTTTTACTTTTTCCTTTCTTTTTTCATAGGTAAATGTATAAAGAAAAGAAATGAAATAGATGTTAGATAAAGATAAAAGATTCATAAATAAAGAATAATCAAAAATTATTCCAATTATAAAATCTCAATTGATCGGGGGGGGGGGTGGGGTCGGAGAGAGAGGGATTCGAACCCTCGATACGAAAAATTCGTACAACGGATTAGCAATCCGACGCTTTAGTCCACTCAGCCATCTCTCCCCATTCAAAATTGCAAATTTATCATGTAATTTAACACATGAAGTCAAGATTGATAACAATTTTGATTTTACTTCAATAATTCAAAAAAAAATTTCTCGAATAGAAAGAATGCCTTACTTCTTTTATTTTGTACAAAACAAAAACTTCATTTCCCCGGCCTGGTTAAGTATAAGTACTGGCCGGGCCAGTACTTCTTTTGTTCCGACAAATAAAAATTTTTATTGAAACGAGAAGAATAATTTTCATTGCCATTCCTAATTATTAGAAATTAGATAAGATTCTAATAGATAGATTATCTTAGAAATTATTGAAACTATTCTTTATATCTAACTATATCTAAATTAATAATTAATATCTAAATTAATAATTAATAGAATTTATATATTCTATATATTCTATTTTCATTTTATAATTTTATATTATTTTATATTATTATAATTTTATATTATTTTATATTAATTATTTTATATTATATATAGATATATATATTATATATATCTATTTAAAATATATTTAAAATTTACTAATTTAATCTTAGAGATTCTATTTCTATTCTCAGTATATTTAGTATATTCTAGTAAATTAGAGTCTAAATTTAGAATATTGAATCTTTATAGTAAAAAATAGTAAAAGTGTTCTAGTACTCTTACTAGTACTAGTAAGAGTCTTTATAGTATTATAGTATATAGTAATATAGTACTAAAGTGCTAAGATTTTTCGTGTTTATTTTTTTTTTTTTAATACTTCTTTCTTCTTAATATTAAGACTTCTTAAGGGAATTCTTAAGATGAATATAATACTGAACTTCAAATTTCATTTAGAATGAAATTGGTTTTCCATTAATGAATTTTCTAATTTTATAAATTTTCTATTTAAGAATAAAAAAATAGATCTGATAAGAGAAAGAATATCAAAAAAAAACACACATATTTTTAAAATGATACTATAAATCATTTACTTGTTCAAAACAAAGGACAAGTTTGAAAGTTTGAGGCCCAATTTAACCAAATTCAGAAAATCTAATGGTTCAAATGAAGAGAGGTTTAAAAAATAAAAGACTTATAACTTTAGTACACTATTGAAATTTGACTAAACTTTTTGCTATTTACCTATTCTTTTTTTTTTAAGTTTTCCCACGGTGGAACAAAATACGTGTTAATGCTGAAATTTTCATGATTCTGATGCTATCTTGACTACATATAATTACTTTGTTGGACAAAAGGCCCATTTATATCCAATAATGAATATGTAGCGGGTATAGTTTAGTGGTAAAAGTGTGATTCGTTCTATTAACAACTTCAATAGTTAAGGGGTCTTTCCTTTTTTTTTTCATATTTCATATTCCGATCAAAAACTTTATTTCTTAAAAAGATTTAATACTTTATCCCTCAATAGCACATTTGAGGAAAAAATATACATTATCACGATTTCTATCCAAAAGACAATTAGAATTTTAATAAAAAAATTGTATTATGGAGTCGAGAAGCATAATTTTTTTTGATTGGTTCAATTCTTCCAATTAAA